TTTTATTATTATTGTTATTGTACAAATATTCGGGAAACGAACTAAGACCATTCCAACGCTCCTTTTCGCCATGCATAAACTAAACCAAGAATTAGGATAAGCACGAAAATGAAAGCTTCTATAAAAGCAGATACCCCCAGTACATCGAAACTCATTGCCCACGGATACAGAAAAACAGTTTCAACATCAAAAACAACAAAAACTAGAGCAAACATATAATAACGGATTCTAAATTGTAACCAAGCATCCCCGATCGGTTCTATACCTGATTCATAACTAGAAAGTTTCTCTGGCCCCTTCCTAATTGGAGATAAAACTCCGGAAATAAAAAATGCCAAAACAGGAATAGCACTTGATATTATTAAAAATGCCCAGAAAAGATCATATTCATAAAGCAGAAACATAGACGAACTCCTATGAATGTGGAAAAAATACCCGCTTAGTAAATTCCAATCGGAGTGGATTGGGCAAGGGATATAGAACTCTTGAGTCAAAATAAAACTTCAGTTTAATCGAATCATTTATTTTCGTTTGGTTGCTGTGGTAGACGTTTCATTTGAAGATTTATTGATTGTAATCTTTTTTTCAGTACACTTAATTACTTAATATTTCCATGTTTCTATTTCGAATAGTTTCTAATATTATATTAATCATATTAATATTATATTATTAAATTATTAATAACTAGTAATTTTTTTTTTTATTTCTGTTTATTAAATTTTGTTTATGTTTTATTAAAAAAAAATTTTTAGAAAAATATCTTCATTTTTTTAATTATGACGTATCAAAAAATTCAGTAAGACTTTACCATACCATACCCATCTTACTTAGTATTAGATAGATTTAATTTGGGTTGAATTTAATTAGATTTCCCTTTTTATTTTTAAACAAGGCCGTGTCAGAAAAAAAGTAACCAAGATTGAGTGGGGATTATGAACTTTTTGATTGTAGCCAGTGAACGAGGAAAATTCATATAAAAAAATCCACTTACAACTATCAAAATTAATGAAGAAAAAAAGTTTATTCTAAATTATAAATTAAGCATCTATCTAGATATATCAATAGATAGATAGTGATTGGCTCCATTGAAATAAAATTAGGTTTTAAGTTTTATTCGGAATGATCCCCAGGACTTATGGTTTATGGTATGGCAATTTTTTGATGAACCAAGCAATTGAAAGTAACTAGTTATAAATAAAGAATACAATAATTAAGTAAAAAAATTATCCAATTATTTGGATTTTAATGGGATTTATTAGAATCAATTTCTTAGTTAGGGCTATACGGACTCGAACCGTAGACCTGCTCGGTAAAAGAGTTCGAACTTATTATTATCAAAATGATTCGAACTCTTTCAAAGACCCAACATGCATTTTTTTTTGCATTGGGCTCTTTCATTAACTGATAGAAAGATTCAGTTAGTCTACCATATTTTTTCTTAAAAAAAAAAGATAAGAAATGGTTCCAAGTACTCTGATTTATTATTTTTGAATTCTAATACATTACAGAAGAACTACCAAAGTGTTTCAAAGAAGGGTTGGGTTCTCTTGACGTAGGTTTGCTTTTGGTCTAGATCAACTTAAGTTAAATATAGTCTCTAACATCCTGATTAAAAAATCAAACATGAAACTTTATACACCTTAAGGTTCATAGGACGAAAAGATCATTTTTGAGTTCCTTATACTCATTCTGCCTAGCATTGAGTAGACTGGGTATTGACCCTATCAATATCTCAAATCAATGATGGGTTCTATTCATTCCCTACTTAACGGGGTACTTTAATAGGACCTAATGTCAGGCTATTGTTCTCCTCTTTTTTCCTAAAAAAAAAGTCATGGAGTAAGACATCGATTTATTAATAAGATCAATCAATTAGTTTGATTGCGTGATGGACTCCCCTGAAAAACTTTGGCGCACGTGTAAACGAGGTGCTCTACCTAACTGAGCTATAGCCCTTGTGTTTGTGATACACATTTTATCTTATCATGTAGATAATTTCTTGTCAAGATTAATATTACATGATCGAACATTATATCTCTTTGATTTCGTTGTTTATTGGTATTGCTTAGAAATAATATTGGATTTATAATCCTATCGATGTGATAGGTATCCCTTTTCCTTCTCTTTACGATGATAAATAACCTACTTAACTCAGTGGTTAGAGTATTGCTTTCATACGGCAGGAGTCATTGGTTCAAATCCAATAGTAGGTATAACTTATTAGACACCATGATCAATGGTGTCTAATAAGTTTTTGTAACCAGCTTTTTTTTCTTTTAGTGTTTTTCTCGCTTTTCGATCCGATTTTTTTTATACATTCTTTTTTTTTTTTTTACACGTCAGCTAGTTACAAAATTAAATCGTATTGAGAGCCTCGACTCGTGTCCGAGCTCGTCTGAGAGCTAGATTTGCCTCAATTGTTTGTCTCTTGCCTTCAGCTTTTCTCAAGTTAGCTTCTGCTATTTCAAGAGTTTGCTGAGCTTCTTGTGGATCAATGTCACTATTCTTCTCTGCATCATTTACTAAAATAGTGATTTCATTATTGCCTATTCTAGCAAAACCGCCCATCAGAGCCATCGTTAACCATTGGTTATTAAGGCGTATTTTCAAAATACCTGTATCAACAGCTGTAGCAATTGGCGCGTGATTTGGTAATACGCCAATTTGTCCACTATTAGTCGATAAAATGATTTCTTTTACTTCTGAATCCCAAACAATTCGATTCGGAGTCAGTACACAAAGATTTAAGGTCATTTCTTCAATTTACTCTCCATTTCTAAGTTTGTAGCCTTCGCAGTAGCTTCATCGATGTTACCCACTAAGTAAAAGGCCTGTTCAGGAAGAGAATCAAATTCTCCGGAAAGGATCAATTTAAACCCTCGAATTGTTTCCGCTAGACCAACATATTTTCCCGGAGAACCTGTAAATACTTCGGCTACGAAAAAAGGTTGTGATAAGAAACGCTCAATTTTTCGTGCTCTTGCTACCGTTAAGCGATCCTCTTCGGATAATTCGTCCAACCCCAGGATAGCTATAATGTCCTGAAGCTCCTTGTAACGTTGTAAAGTTTGCTTGACTTGTTGCGCAGTGTCATAATGTTCCTCGCCAACGATTCGAGGTTGTAGCATAGTTGACGTTGAATCTAAAGGATCTACCGCTGGATAGATACCTTTGGCAGCTAATCCTCTTGATAGTACGGTAGTCGCATCTAAATGTGCAAATGTGGTGGCAGGAGCGGGGTCAGTCAAATCGTCTGCAGGTACATAAACTGCTTGAATAGAGGTTATGGACCCTTTTTTCGTAGAAGTAATTCTTTCTTGTAAAGTACCCATTTCGGTACTAAGGGTGGGTTGATAACCCACAGCAGAAGGCATTCTACCCAATAAAGCAGATACCTCGGATCCTGCTTGTACGAAACGGAAGATATTGTCGATAAATAGAAGTACGTCTTGCTCATTAACATCTCGGAAATATTCGGCCATAGTTAAGGCAGTCAGACCAACTCTCATACGAGCTCCCGGCGGTTCATTCATCTGACCGTAGACTAGGGCCACTTTTGATTCCGCAAGATTTTGTTCATTAATGACTCCAGATTCTTTCATTTCCATGTAAAGATCATTTCCTTCACGAGTCCGTTCGCCTACTCCACCAAATACGGATACACCACCATGAGCTTTGGCAATGTTGTTGATCAATTCCATAATTAGTACTGTTTTACCCACGCCAGCCCCACCGAATAGTCCGATTTTTCCCCCACGACGATAAGGGGCCAAAAGATCTACTACTTTAATTCCTGTTTCAAAAATAGATAATTTTGTATCTAATTGTATAAAAGCAGGCGCGGATTTATGGATAGGAGATGTTGTGCGAGTATCGACAGGACCTAAATTATCAACAGGTTCCCCAAGCACGTTGAAAATTCGTCCTAGAGTCGCTCCGCCGACTGGAACACTTAGAGGATTTCCCATATCAACCACGTCCATTCCTCTCTTTAAACCCTCTGTCGCACTCATAGCTACAGCTCTAACTCGATTATTTCCTAATAATTGCTGTACTTCACAAGTCACATTAATTTCTTGACCAAGAGTATCTCGACCCTTAACCACCAGAGCATTGTAAATATTAGGCATCTTACCCGGGGGAAAGGCTACATCCAGTACCGGACCAATTATTTGGGCGATACGTCCCAGATTTTTTTTTTCACGTATCGAAACCTCTGGATCCGAAGTAGTAAAATTTATTCTCATAATAAAAAAATATGTTAAATTTTGTTGCGAAATTTTTCGAATACAGAAAAAATCTTCGATAGCAAATTCATCGGTTAATTCAAAAAAAATGGGAGTAAGCACTCGATTTCGTTGGTACCACCCAAGCGAATGTGCAATTCAATTTTTTACTTATTCAATTTCAATGAAGGAATAGTCATGTTCAAGCTCAACTAATCGAAACCTAGTTTGAAAATAAAAAATATATGAATAAAAAAAATTTTTTGCGGAAAGTCTTTGATTTATTTATCCTAATAGAATAAATAGGCAAGACTTTTTTTTATCTAGCGAATTCGAAACAGAACTCTATTGATGATTCATTATTTCGATCTCATTAGCCTTTTTTTTTATTTTCATTTTAGCATATCCGGTTATGCGTCCCATCTATTCATCCCTTTCTGAACCCCCCTTGTTTTTCATTTTCATGGATGAATTCCGCATATTGTCATATCTAGGATTTACATATACAACATATATTACTGTCAAGAGTGATTTTATTATTATTTTAATATTAACTATTTCAATTTGAAAAAGTTAAAGATTCAAAACTTGAAAAACAAGTAGTAGGTTGCGCTATACATATGAAAGAATATACAATAATGATGTATTTGGCGAATCAAATATCATGGTCTAATAAAGAATCATTCTGATTAGTTGATAATTTTTTTAAAGATTCCTGTGAAAAAGGTTAATTAAATCTATTCCTAATTTATGTCGAGTAGACCTTGTTGTTTT